ATTCCATGGATCTTTAGGATTGGTGTATTCTTTTCTATTCTTTAGTTTCGGATCATGAATCGAGTCAAGTATTCCAACTTCTTCTACCCATCCTGTATTTTGTCCTTTTCGTTCCGTGTTGGAATAGAAACGGATTCCATTAGTAATAAACGATATTTTATAAAAAAAACGATTCATAAGATCATAAGAGAAAAGCAATATTTCTTTTTTTTGATTCGAATTTGACACAAGATGAAGGAAATCCCTATTTAGTTAGATTTCGAATTTGAAAACTCTATTAACTATTTATGGAATATTATTCATAAATAGTCTTATCCATACTAATAAGAATTCATACTAATCAAAATGGATAATAATATTCTATCATAACTCTCATATCCTCCATAGTTATAGGGCAGTAAGACTCCGGGTTCTCACACACACAAAAAAAAAAGAGAGAATCATTTTTGTCTCACTCCTCATTTTATTAGTTAATCATCCTCGTGCTTGTGATTAGATCCATATGCTTATTCTGATATGAAATGAAATATTCAAATGATTTTTCATCGAATGACTATTCATCTATTGTATTTTGATGCAAATATATCGTATTCGGATGGAAATAAGGACAATAACATTCTATGAAAAAATGGTGGTTCAATTCTACGTTGTCTAAAGGGAAATTCGAAAACAGGCGTGGTCTAAGTAAATCAATCGCAAGGCTTGGCCGTCCTATTGAAAATACCGGTGTAAGCGAAGATCCGGTTAGAAATGATCCAGAAAAAAATATTCATAGTTGGAGTGATAGTTCTAGTTACAGTAATGTTGATCCTTTAGTGGGTGTCAGGGACATTCGGAATTTGATCTCTGATGACACCTTTTTAGTTAGCGAGAGTAATAGGGATATTTATTCCATCTATTTTGATATTCAAAATCTCATTTTTGAGATTGACAACGATCCCTCGTTCCTGAGTGAACTAGAGAGTTCTTTTTTTTCTTATTGGAATTTGATTTCTCTTTGGAATACTCACATTAATAGTTGCATTTACTCTTATCTTCGTTCTCAAATCTGTATTGAGGCGCCCGTTTTAAGTGGTAGTGACAATTCCTGCGAGAGCTACATTTATAGTTACATTTGGGGTGAAAGTAAAAATAGTAATGAGGGGGGCAGCTCCAATATAAGAACTTTCGAGAATACTATTGATTTCAATATAACAGAAAATTCTACTAATTCCGATACCGATACCCATTTCGATACCGATTTCGATTTCGATACAGATTTCGATACCGATTTCGACCCGAATTCGGATTTCTACCCCAATTCCGATATCGATTTCGATACAGAAAAGTCGACTCATTCCGATACTCATTCCGATACCGATTCCGATACCGAGTCAACTCGAAAATCGAAATATGCACATTTATGGGTTCAATGCGAACATTGTTATGGATTAAATTATAAGAAATTTTTTAAGTCCAAAATGAATATTTGTGAACAATGTGGAGCTCATTTGAAAATGCATAGTTCAGATCGAATCGACCTTTTGCTTGATCCAGACACTTGGGCTCCTAGGGATGAAGACCTGCTTTCTCTAGATCCTATTGAATTTCATTCGGAGGAAGACCCTTATAAAGATCGGATTGCTTCTTATCAAAGAGAGACAGGATTATCCGAAGCTGTTCAAACGGGCACAGGTCAACTAAATGGTATTCCCATAGCAATTGGAATTATGGATTTTCAGTTTATGGGGGGTAGTATGGGATCCGTAGTCGGCGAGAGAATCACCCGTTTGATCGAGTATGCTACCAATAACTGTTTACCTCTTATTCTAGTGTGTGCTTCCGGAGGGGCACGTATGCAAGAAGGGAGTTTGAGCTTGATGCAAATGGCTAAAATATCTTCTGCTTTATATCATTATCAATCAAATAAAAAGTTATTCTATGTATCTATCCTTACATCTCCCACTACGGGTGGTGTGACGGCTAGCTTTGGGATGCTGGGGGATATCATTATTGCAGAACCTGATGCCTACATCGCATTCGCAGGTAAACGAGTAATTGAACAAACATTGAATATTGAAGTACCTGAAGGTTCACAAACGGCTGAATATTTATTCGATAAGGGCTTATTCGATCCAATTGTACCACGCAATCCTTTAAAGGGTGTTTTGAGTGAGTTATTGAATTTTCACGGTTTTGTTCCTTTGAATTTGCAAGTAATTAATATTCATAATTAATATTCATTTCGGTGGCGCCCTAAGTGAAATTTTTTTATTTGTAGTGAATAAATAGTTAGGTTATCTGAATCAAAGTCAAAATAGAAAAAAAATGTATTTTTGGTGAAAGAAGATTCAATTGTAGAAAGAATCGTGCGGACAATTTTTTTTATATCGATATTCCTGATTACTAATCAGGAACTCCCTAGGAACAAGATAAAAAAAAAAATGCATCCTTATGCAATGCGCAATTCCAATTAGTCAAATAAATGGAATTTTCTTTTTCCTTTCTTGTATAGAAAAGAAAGATACTCTTTCTACTATAATCTCCCGAGAAATCTTTAGTTTGACTAAGAATCCACGTTGTTGGATTGAATCCTAATGAATCTTTCGGGAACTTGTTTGTAAGAAATAGAAAACCAAAACGGAAAGAAAAATGAGAATTCAAATTTGACGACAAGAATGGATTATCCTAGATCTATTTTTGTATTTCATGTAGAAAGATGAAGATGAATAAGTCTCATTTATTTAATTATACACTCCTTGCACTTATTTATTATATATACTCACTTAGATATACTTAGTATAATTATATACGAATTATAATTATTATACGATATCTTTATAACAATAACAGGTACAAATATTCCACCGAGGTACCCCATTCTATGACAGACTTCCCCTCTATTTTTGTGCCTTTAGTGGGCCTAGTATTTCCGGCAATTGCAATGGCTTCTTTATCTCTTCATGTTGAAAACAACAAGATTGTTTAGATCCAACGGGCCCGAACCTGATCTATTCTTTTCAATTAAGACTTCGATATAGATAATACGGATATCTCTTTAATATAGTAGGGTAATGCGGCTTCTTGCGAACAGAAACGAAGGAGCTCTTTTGTATGGCTAAATATATGATATGGATAAATGAGTTATGTCTATTTTCATCGGAATCGGGGCGGATAGCTGAAATAGAAAGTCAATCTATCTATATGTAGATATATCCATAGGAGATCATAGAAATTGGATGTTATTATTTTAGCCCTAACCAATTCGATGAATTACTTCGCAAGGGTTCCATCAGAATGGCGCTAGTTGATGAGAGTTACTTCGGAACCAAAAAAAGAAAAGTCAAATCCATTTGGACTTTTTTCTAAATTCCAATAAAATGCAACTGGATCTAGTATGATTTGGCGATCAGAACATATATGGATAGAACTTATAGTGGGGTCTCGAAAAATAAGTAATTTCTGCTGGGCCTTTATCCTTTTTTTAGGTTCATTAGGATTCGTATTGGTTGGAACTTCCAGTTATCTCGGTAAGAATTTGATATCTTTAGTTTCGTCTCAGCAAATCCATTTTTTTCCACAGGGGATCGTGATGTCTTTCTACGGAATCGCGGGTCTCTTTATTAGTTCTTATTTGTGGTGCACAATTTCTTGGAATGTGGGTAGTGGCTATGATCGATTCGATCGAAAAGAAGGAATAGTGTGTATTTTTCGTTGGGGATTCCCGGGAAAAAATCGTCGTATCTTCCTACGATTCCGTATGAAAGATATTCAATCCATCAGAATAGAAGTTAAAGAGGGTATTTATGCGCGTCGTGTCCTTTATATGGAAATAAAAGGGCAGGGGGCCATTCCCTTGACGCGTAGTGATGATAATTTGACTCCGCGAGAAATTGAGCAAAAAGCCGCCGAATTGGCCTATTTCTTGCGCGTACCAATTGAAGTTTTTTGAAATTGACTTGAACTGAAGAATAAACTCTTTCTCCGCAGTAGGGAAACAATTCAAGAATTCTCTTTTTTGCTATAGCATAGCTTAAAGTTTTTTTTCAAAACGTGCATTCGAGCTAAAGTAGACGTATGCGGAACAGCGAGAAAATAAAACGAAACTTTTGTTGTTCGAAAATCATTAAAAAACAAGTAACAAATCGAACTAATGGATTTATCTAGCATATCAAAGCATTTCGGAATAAAGAATTGAGCTTTTTATTTTCAATAGGAATTCATTGATACGTTAGATACAGATAGATCTTGTAAATTCTCTCTCTTTTTTTTTTGTCAATCGAGCTTTCTTTTTTTTTTTTTTTTCTTTCTTTTGTCTTTTTTAATGATGAAAGGGTTGGATCTCTTATAACGAGAACATTTATGTATTGTTTTTCCACTCATTATTCTTGAGAAATATCTTTCCATTTTTCCTGGATTATTACTGTGGGTAACCAACGCATTTTTTTTCGAAATGCAATTTTTTCTATTTTGATAGAAAGGGGATTCCTTTGGCTGGAAATCAAAATAATATTCATTAATGGACGTGGTTCTTTCTGGGATTCATTGAAAAAGCTTCGAATTTGATCCATTGAGGTATCTGGAAACAAGATTTTTTGAATTCTTTTTGCATTCGAAGTGGGCTCTTATTCTATTTCTGTATTCTTTCTAGATTCAAGTACTAACCGCCGAATTACAAATAAAAGTGGGGAATAGATTCAAAGGCTCGCGGCCTTGTAATAGAACTTATGGTTGATAGAAATAGAAAAAGATTAGATCGCAGAGATTCGTCGAATGGGGTGGGTTCATTAACAATTCAAATTCACAGATGAAAAAATGGCAAAAAAAAAAAAAGAATTTCTTCCGCTTCTATATCTTACATCTATAGTCTTTTTTCCCTGGTGGATCTCCCTCTTCTTTAATAAAGGTCTTGAATCTTGGGTTACTAATTGGTGGAATACTATGCAATCGGAAACTTTTTTGACTGATATGCAAGAAAAGAGTATTTTAGACAAATTCATAGAATTAGAAGAACTCTTACTCTTGGACGAAATGATAAACGAATACCCGGAAAGACATCTACAAACACTTCGTATAGGAATCCATAAAGAAATGGTCCGCTTGATCAAGATGCGCAATGAGGATCATATCCATACAATTTTGCACTTATCGACAAATATAATCTGTTTCATTATTTTCCGCGGTTATTCTATTCTGGGTAATAAAGAACTTCTCATTCTTAACTCTTGGATGCAAGAATTCCTATATAACTTAAGTGACACAATAAAAGCTTTTTCTATTCTTTTATTAACTGATTTATGTATCGGATTCCACTCGCCCCATGGTTGGGAACTAATGATTGCTTATGTCTACAAAGATTTTGGATTTGCTCAGAACGATCAAATTATATCTGGTCTTGTTTCCACTTTTCCAGTCATTCTAGATACAATTTTTAAATATTGGATTTTTTGTTATTTAAATCGTGTATCACCATCACTTGTAGTGATTTATCATTCAATGAATGACTGATAATATTTTACATAAGCAAAACGTTTCAAGACGTACTTACCCTTTCGACCCGGACGAGGATTTCTCTTACTCCATCCAATATTCCAGTAAAACGATTTCAGTAAATAGTAGAATTGCAGAATTGTGGATAGGGACTATACAAGCAACCCACCTAATTTTATTGTAGAAATTTTCGGGATCAATGATTGGACCATGCAAATGAAAAATACCTTTTCTTGGATAAAGAAAGAGATTACTCGATCTATTTCCCTATCAATGATGATATATATCATAACTCGGACATCCATTTCAAACGCATATCCCATTTTTGCACAACAGGGTTATGAAAATCCACGAGAAGCGACTGGACGTATTGTATGTGCCAATTGCCATTTAGCTAATAAGCCCGTGGATATTGAGGTTCCACAAGCGGTACTGCCGGATACTGTATTTGAAGCAGTTGTTCGAATTCCTTATGATAGGCAAGTAAAACAAGTTCTTGCTAATGGTAAAAAAGGGGGTTTGAATGTGGGCGCTGTTCTTATTTTACCCGAGGGGTTTGAATTAGCCCCCCCCGATCGTATTTCCCCCGAGATGAAAGAAAGGATAGGCAACCCGTCTTTTCAGAGCTATCGCCCCACTAAAAAAAATATTCTTGTTATAGGTCCCGTTCCCGGCCAGAAATATAGTGAAATAACCTTTCCTATTCTTTCTCCGGACCCCGCTACTAATAAAGATGTTCACTTCTTAAAATACCCCATATATGTCGGCGGGAATAGAGGGAGGGGACAGATTTATCCCGACGGGAGCAAGAGTAACAATACAGTTTATAATGCTACAGCCGCTGGGATAGTAAGTAAAATAATACGAAAAGAAAAGGGGGGGTATGAGATAACCATAACAGATGCCTCGGATGGGCGTCAAGTGGTTGATATTATCCCCTCAGGACCAGAACTTCTTGTTTCAGAGGGCGAATCTATCAAACTTGATCAGCCATTAACAAGTAATCCTAATGTGGGTGGTTTTGGCCAAGGGGATGCAGAAGTAGTACTTCAAGATCCATTACGTGTCCAAGGCCTTTTGTTCTTCTTGGCATCTGTTATTTTGGCACAAATCTTTTTGGTTCTTAAGAAGAAACAGTTTGAGAAGGTTCAATTGTCTGAAATGAATTTCTAGGTTCGCAGATTTATCAGCATTAAGTTCGTAAAAAGAATCAAACTCTTGTTGGTAGTTATCTTATGTATGATCAAAAAAATTATGATAAACTTTCTTATTCTTTCTATTCTTTTTCTACCCGGTGCCGGCAATTAGTTGTACCGCATTTCTAGTCATAGTAGATTGTGAAGAAGACCATTTGACTTTCTTTATCCCTTCTTTTTTTTTTTCAAGCCAAATCAAATTGGAGCTGCACGACTATGTCATTATTCTCAGATTGAAATGCCATAGAATGTATCAAAAGTTTTCTATTCTAAGAAAACCAAACCGAAAATTCCACACGATACTAACCATAAGATAAGTAAAGCATTATTCGTCTTCTTAGTCTTTGACACAAGAAAGGAACTTTACCCATTCCTTTCTTGTGTCGACATAATACTGGTTTTGATCCTCAAAAAGGACTATACTGGTCTTACCGATCACTGTTCTTTGGTTCCGCTTTTTACAGGTTTCTCAGAACCTTTTTTCGATATAAATATTTATTACGTATTTCATTTAATCAATATAAAAAATGAATATCAAAAAAAGTAGTGAACCAACAAAAAAAGAAAGAAAGGAAAATTTCTTGAGAAAATGGAACTTATTTGATGAGCTACTAAATGAAATCGAGCTAAATAGGGTAAGGGTCTCTCATAAAGGAATTCTATCATTGTCATCCAGGAAAACGAAATGGATCAATTCCTTCGTGCTTCTTACTTTGAAAGTCTCTATCAAGAATATTCTCAAGTAAGAGATCTTTTAAATCACTTCATAAAGTTTTCAAAAACCATTAGTTTCTCAGAAAAAAATGAAAGGAAGTTTTTAAAACATTGGGGAAGG